CAACTGTCTTTTTGATTGGTACCGTAGTGGCCCTTTGGTTGGGTATTGGAGCAACATTACCTATTGATAAATCCCTAACTTTAGGTCTTTTTTAAATTGAAATCAATTGTGAAATAAAATATCACGACTTGGGTATCTAGGGAATAGTCGCTTTAAAGTGCATTTTCCCTAGATACATCTATTCAATTCTGAATTTCTTCCTAAAATTTAGATTAGGCTAAAGATTCAAAACCCATTTCATCGTTTTTTTTCTTTAGTTTAAGTTTATAAAAAAAAAGATGCATTTCAAATTTATTGTTCGGTAAATCGGTTGTGAAATGTTTTTTCTATTTCTAGAATGTCGAATATCTGTTTTACATCTTCTCTACGAAAATGTTTAATGTTCATAAGATCTTCTTGACTCTTATTCAAAAGGTCTAATAATGTATGTATGTTGGACTTTTTGAGACAAGTATAGATCCTGGGAGGCAATTCTAATTGGTCAATAAAAATATATTTCAATGCTATTTCTCTTTTCGTTTTTATTAACTTAGGCAATCTATCATGAAAAGCAAAAAGGGGTAAAGTAACCTTGTACTGATTGTTCTCTAAATGTAAGTTTTCTTCTTCCGCATGCAGAAAAGGAATCAATAAATCAATAAAATTACGGGAGGCTTCATGAAGTGCTTCTTTAGGAGTTAAACTTCCATTTGTCCATATTTCGAGAAAAAGTATCTCTTGTTTTTCATTTCCATTCCCATAAGAATGAATACTATGATTGGCATTTCGAACAGGCATGAATACAGCATCTATAGGATAACTTCCGTCTTGAAAGTTAGTTGGTGTTTTTATATGATATCCTCGATTCCTCTCAATTTGTAATCCAATACAAAAATGAATTGGTTCCATTAGGCTAGCTATATGCTGTGTGTTATCAACGATTTCCACAGAAGGTGGAAAGAGTATGTCTTGAGCAGTTACACATCCCGGACCTTTGACACAAATAGACGCGTTGCAAGTTCCATACAGATTACTTCTCAATACAATTTCTTTCAAATTCATTAAAATTTCATGTACTGATTCTTGAATACCAACTATGGTAGAATATTCATGTGGTATTTTTTCAAATTTTGCACGGGTGATACACGTTCCTTCTATTTCCCCCAGCAAAGCTCTTCGCATCGCAATGCCTATTGTATCGGCTTGTCCTTTCATAAGTGGAGACAGAATAAAGCGTCCGTAATAAAGACGCTTACTGTCTACTCTTGATTCAACACACTTCCACTGTAGTGTCCGAGTAGATACTCTTACTTTCTCTCGACCCATATTAATATGATTTGATCAGATCATTGAATCATTTATTTCTCTTGAAATGAAATTTATTTGATTTTTATTTCTACACACGTCTTTTTTTAGGGGGTCTACATCCATTATGTGGCATAGGAGTTACATCACGTACGAAACTTAATAGTATACCGCTTCTACGAATAGCTCGTAATGCTGCATCTCTTCCGAGACCAGGACCCTTTATCATGACTTCTGCTCGTTGCATACCTTGATCGACTACTGTCCGAATAGCATTTCCCGCTGCGGTTTGAGCAGCAAATGGAGTCCCTCTTCTTGTACCCTTGAATCCACAAGTACCAGCGGAGGACCAAGAAATTACCCGACCCCGTACATCTGTAACAGTCACAATGGTATTGTTGAAACTTGCTTGAACATGAATAACTCCCTTTGGTATTCTACGTGTACTTTTACGTGAACCACTACGCCCATTCCTACGTGAACCCGTTCTTGCTATAGATTTTGCCATATTTTATCATCGAAATCAGAGATATATGGATATATCCATTTCATCGTAAACGAGACCTTATATTTTTCATTGGATCGGATTCTTTAATTTTCGAGAGTCCTTTTTAACAAGATTAGCCCTGTCTTTGTTTATGTCTCGGGTTTGAACATATTACTATAATGCGTCCCCTCCTACGGATCAGTCGGCATTTTTCACAAATTTTACGAACGGATGCCCTTATTTTCATAGTTGTCGTTCCCTAACTTATACTTTTTGATTGGAAGAAAATAGGTTTCTTGAAATTTGAAACCTCGAATTCTAGCTCCCTGAGGGGTATGTTTGAAGTTGAAAAAACCACCTAATCCTTCGAACCCTTGTTGCGCGGAGTCTAGAAATTATACGTTTTCTGGTTCAAGCATAACATAAAGACTTATTTCAATTTTGATTGATTGCTAGTATACGTATCAAACTAAAACTCCGTGGAATACTTCCTGAAACATAACCTAGAATTAGTCTTCATTAGCTAAATGAAACCCGAACATACCATTAGGAAGGGATTCAGTAATTAAATTTAAGCTTCATGACTCATTTTTTTTGTTCTTTCATTTTAGCATTCTAGGGAAAACCCCTAGAAGTCTCAACTAATGTAGGAAGAGTGATATCAACTACTACGCCCCTTTTCGTTGACAAATAGGAAATTCCGAATCCAATTCGGTAATCATAAAGATTACCATATATAACACAAAATTTCTCCGCCGATTCCCTGTAGTCGAGCCTCTCGGTCTGTCATTATACCTCGAGAAGTAGAAAGAATTACAATTCCCATCCCGCCTAGAATTCTAGGAATTCGTTGATAGTTAGAATAGATTCGTAGGCCAGGTCTACTAATCCGTTTTAAATTCAAAATAGTTCGAGATGGTCCTTTCCTATTCCTTCTATGTCGTAGGGTTAAAACCAAAAAATCTTTGTTGTTTTCCTGATGTTTTCTCACGTTTTCGATAAAACCTTCTTGTAAAAGTATTTTAACAATGTTTTCAGTGATGTTAGTAGATGCTAGTCGAACCGTCCCTTTTCTATTCATGTCGGCATTTCGTATAGAAGTTATTATGTCAGCAATAGTGTCCCTACCCATGATAAACTTAAATTATTCTTTACCTCCCATTTTTGGTATAATCAACATGCTTTTATTTCAATTTAGTTATATTTCTTATTTCTATTTAGTTAAATATTATTTCAATCTGTAATTATGTTAAATATTCTGTTAAATTCTGTTAAATAAAGGTATATGCGTGAGATACACTCTAATTTCATGCAAATACTATGTATAATAGAACTATTATATTATAATACCTCAGGTGCTAATGAAACTATTTTAGTGAAACTTAACTGTCTCAATTCTCGGGCAATCGCACCAAAAACTCGAGTTCCTTTTGGATTTCCTTCTTGATCAATAACAACTGCAGCGTTGTCATCATATCGTATTATCATACCGTTGTCGCGCTTAAGTTCTTTACAAGTACGTACAATTACAGCTCGGATCACTTCTGATCTTTCTAAAGGTGTATTTGGCAATGCTTCCTTGATTACAGCAACAATAATGTCACCGATATGAGCATATCGTCGATTACTAGCTCCGATGATTCGAATACACATTAATTCTCGAGCCCCGCTGTTATCCGCTACATTCAAATGGGTTTGAGGTTGAATCATATCATTTTTTAATCTGTTCTTTCAATGCAAAGAGTGAAGGAAAAAAAAAGAAATATTCTTTGTCAAAAAATGCAATTGTTTTTTTATCCCCAAGACTTTTTTCTTTGGTTCTACGTTCCTATCTATCCCGAAATAATGAATTGAGTTCGTATAGGCATTTTTGAGGCGGCTATTTCAATAGCTTTTCTGGCTATATTTTCTGCGACCCCCCCCATTTCATAAAGTATTCTACCGGGTTTAACGACAGTTACCCAATATTCGGGAGATCCCTTACCCGAACCCATACGTGTTTCTGTAGGTCTTACTGTAACTGGTTTGTCTGGAAATACGCGTACCCATATTTTTCCACCACGCCGCACGTTTCGTGTCATTGCTCGCCGCCCTGCTTCTATTTGTCTAGATGTAATCCAAGCCGGCTCAAGTGCCTGAAGAGCATATTTACCGAAAGAAATACGATTGCCTCGATAAGATATCCCTTTCATTCTTCCTCTATGTTGTTTACGAAATCTGGTTCTTTTGGGGTTATAGTTGATGCTTCTTTTTCAATTCCATCTCTACTACAAAACCGGACATGAAAGTTTCTTCTCATCCGGCTCCTCGCGAATTAAAGGATTCAAACTTAATGAAAATATACTCAATTTTGGATTCTTTTTTGAGATTTCATCTAATCTATTAGAAATTTATCTATCTTGTTTGGATATCTACTTAAACATGTATTTTCGTTTATTTCGAGATAATTTTCTAGATAATTTTTTTTATACTTTACTTTCTATTTTATATATAAATATAGAAATTAAAAATTTATATATAATATATAATATAATATATAAATATAATATAATATATAAATAAATAATGACTTTTTTTATAACGAATCTTTATTTTGTTTTGTCGTTTATCATATTGGATCAAACAAGATTGACTAATCTAATAAAAATCTTCGCGGGCGAATATTTACTCTTTCAATATCTATTTTAGCTGTGGGGTTAGATCATAATTTCTCGGACTAACTGAATTGGCCCCGGTTCGTTCCGCCATCCCACCCACTGAATTATTCGGATTCGTTTTTCACTAGAATCCTCTAGATTCATAGGTTCCGTCGTTCCCATCGCTTCTCAATTAATGGTTAGGTTTGAATTCTACAATGGAGCCCCCGTGAAATTTGTTCTTGAGTCAATCTTCTCAGTCTTTATTGGCTCGAGGCTCGTGATTTTTTTTATGAACAGAACAGATTTCTCTAGTCTAGTTATGTGTGAATCAGTATTGATGCGTTCTAACACTGCCTTTTCTGAGATGGTTCATAAACCTTACATATATTGGAATGGTTGAGATAGCAATGAAATTTTTTTTCTTTCTTTCTTTCACCCCTCCATTTATCTGCATACTTTTCTAGCAAAATCAGATTGGTTTTTCTTTTTTGTTTATGCAAAAAAAATGTCAGTTGCTCCAATGATATGACCAATATATCATATATTGACTGTTTTTTTGTATCCAGATAATGCGAAGTAATGAGTTGGTT